ACACGGTAAGGATATATTATCCCCAGGATGAGAAGAGCAGATCTTGTTAACATATGTATCAGTTACTATATTATTGAGATATTCGATCTTAGGGTCGGCGGAAAGTGACAAAGGCTGGAGGACCAATGGTTCAGGAGCAAAGGTGCACCAAATAGAAAATCCTAGTAAGACGCAAAGTGCGCTTATAAATCGTATGTCATATATATAGGAATGAAGAATAGCATCTTGCAAGCGGAATTCTTTAATTCGCGAGTTATCCCTGAGAATACCACCCAGTCCAGGTTTGATATCCCGTGTACGCAAGAGGGGCATTTTACGACCTATTACTTCATCGTTTAGAAAAGGAAGCATTCTTCTGTTTGGTACTACACGACACCACGGCATATAAGAATAGACTAAAGTTGGTATTCCATGACAATACTTTATTTGTTTTTCATTCGGTGATAAATTTAATAACTTATTTAAAAAAATTTCTATATGCTCCATATCATGTCTAAAAAGATTTGAAAACGTATATGCATATGATGTTGTATGTGGGTCTGTCATTTTAACACATAGAATATCATGTGAGCTACTAAATTTCCTAAAAACCGTTTTTTTACCCGTGAGGGTTAAGGGCACAACGGAAAGAACGACTTACTCTATTGACGTAATATTCATTCATAGTGGCCAGGCGGGCCGTTCCATTATCAGGCTTAAACCACAGTGTTTGTGAAGGAACAACTCCTCCCTGTGAGACTAAGGATCTACATCCCAACGACGTTCCCGCGAAGAGAAAATCAAACTCTTTTGAAATGGGAAGAAAACCCAATGGATTGCGGTGGTTTCATAAGGCACTCACCCCTATTTGAGAGGGTGCACCTAAGGAAGGAAATAGCCCCTACTTATTCTTTTTAAACTGCGCAACTAGCGAAGGAGGACTTCGCCCTTTTTGAGAAGCTAAGTAAGAAAAGGGATCGCAAAGATCAATTACCAAGCAAGGGAAAGCAAACGCTACCAGTGTTGCGAGGAAAACCCCCGGGTGCCTTCCTATGTTGGAACTCCCGCCAATTTCATTACCTGCACCTGCTCATGGTTTACTTTCTGGCATATTGACTATCTTCGTATATTTGTTATTTCATATGTTATATTCTTCTTCTCTAGAATAGTTGAATTCAACTTTCATTTCCAACATATTGAAATAAAGGAATTGGTGGATCTCTCCCATCAGACAGATCAACGGCACCGGGCATGGGATACACAGGCAGAAGAGCTGATTTGACCGGGCAGACCAGATGAGCGAGATTGATTTAAAGCGAAAGCGCTGTGCCAACTTGCATACAAGATTTATATATGGATTGGATACTCTATTAAAATCCTCTTCATAAGTCCTTTCGTACAAGCTATTCAAAGTCTATTGGCTTTCTTGGCGGTACTTCGACCGCTAAGCCTCGCTTATGCACCGAGAAAGATCGTCGATAGGAAAGCTCTGTTACGCACCAACGATGGCCCCTTCTCTTTACCTTTCTCGTCCTGCTGGCTTGAATGGGAGAAAACGGGCGGCTAGGGATGTCTCATATGTCAGTAGCAGTGAACATGACAGCAAGGCCAGGTAGGCGAACATTCTTCTTGCCTGGTCTTTTTTTTATAGGTATGTTAATGTTCAGTCTTTGGTCTAGTACGGTTGAGTGAGTTCGCTTGATCTTTGCTAATTGGCTGACATTGTTCTTGCTGTATACTGGTATAAAGCATATCTCTATATTTAGATTCTTTGAGTAAGATCAACTATCATCTGTTCCAAGAGCCCTCTATCACCTGGAGCCCGAGCGGCATTAAGAATAGCTTCTAAAAGGAGAACTGGCTAAGGCTAACGAAGCCTAGCTCGTTTAGGTCCTGCCATTCCTACCTATCTATCATTGGTCAACTCGGAAATCAGCTAGACCCGACTTTCTCTTTCAAATGAATTGATTCGCCAGTTTATGAGCTCACTCAGCCGGAAGGCAACGCTATATCTCTTGCTATGGCTCTTAGCTCATTATTGGTGGGGTATCTGGTCAGCACACTAAGAATGAAGTAGTACGATCGGCGGGCGTTGGAAAGAGAGCTTCAGTACAATTATCGCTGCTTAGCGAAGTGAGGTACAAAGCACCTTTCCGTTCTTTGCTTTGCGTATGCTGGTTAGAAAGAAAATTTGCTCTTTGTACTTGTTTGGAATCTTTCTCTTGGTATGAGGTTTGAAACCCCGCTTTTTCCCTTGAGCTTGAGCTTGCATGCTGCTGGCTTATCCATTGCTGATGATTTTCCGAAAGTAGGTTTGAATGACTTAATTGCAATTGGTGAGGATGGCTCGTTTTCTTCTCGTAGATTTTCCTTATCTAAGCTATATCAACTGCGCCAACTAGAAAACTCATCCGCTTGTCAATTCTTGGTGTAATACTCACTCGTAAATGATTGGTGTCAAAATTTTCATTTTTCACACTGATTTCCTATTTTCTTTTCTTTTTTGAATTTCCGTGTAAGAATTAGGAATTCCTCTTCCAACTCGTCCCAGAATGGGCGTTATGGCAAAAAATAAAAAGAAAAGAAAAGGAGAAATTTGTCCAATAGTAACAAATGGTGCCTCCACAGGTTGACACCCAATCCAACCTAGTAGTAAGCGATCCGCCAAAAGCAACCAAAATATTCCTTGGTGAATCGGGCGAAAACTTGAACTACGTACATACATATTTTTAAAAAACGGTAAAGCCAACAGACATATAAAAACTGGTGCTATTGCGGCTACACCTCCCGATTTGTCAGGTATACTACGAAGAATGGCATGGATCGGTAGGAAATACCATTCCGGCACAATATGAGGCGGGGTGGACATCGGATTAGCAGGTATATAATTGTCGGGATGCCCCAAAACATTAGGAGCATAAAAAATCCAAATGGAAAAAAAGATAGCAAAAGCTACCCAACCTACTAGATCCTTTACATAAAAATAAGGGTAAAAGGCAATTTTATCCATCTCTGAATGTACACCCAATGGATTATTTGATCCATATTGATGCAATGCGGCCAGATGAAGAAGACTGGCGCCTACTAAAATAAAGGGGAGTAAATGATGAAGACTAAAAAAACGATTTAAGGTGGCATTGTCCACGGAGAACCCACCCCAAAGCCAGGTTACTATGGTATCTCCTACTACAGGTATGGCGCTAGCTAAGCTTGTAATTACTGTAGCTCCCCAAAAACTCATCTGACCCCAAGGTAGTACATATCCTATAAAAGCTGTCACAATCATTAATAGGAAGATTACAACTCCGAGACACCGAACAAATTCCCTAGGACTGCTATAACTCGCATGATATAGACCACGAAAAATATGAAGGTGAACCACAATGAAAAACATACTTGCCCCATTAGCATGCATATAACGGAGCAACCAGCCCCCTTCAACATCTCTCATAATGTGTTCTACGCTGTTGAAAGCTAGATCCACATGAGGTGTGTAATGCATAGCTAAAAAAACGCCAGTCACTATCTGAATGACTAAACAAAGACCAGCTAACGAACCGAAGCCCCACCAATAACTAAGATTGCTCGGGGTTGGATAATCTATCAAATGCTGATTAAGTGTGGAGGATATAGGTTCTTTAAGAAGAGAGAATCGTTGGTTCCGACGAGTCATTTATTTATTTCTCTTTTATATCGTGACAACTCTTGCTCCCCCACCTTTTGGCGTTCTGGGGCCCTACTATATATAAATATAAATTGGTAGTACCCTTTCTTCCACCTCCGAAGGGGTATAGAGCGAAAGAAGCGTCGAAGGGGTCGGGTCATCCTGGGTTACTGAAGAGTCGTCCGACTGCTCGGTGACCGAATCAGAGAGGTTTTTACCGCTTTCTCTTTTCTCCAGCACTCTCGGACTGATCATCTTGCTGCAAGGGTCCGAAGGAGGAATGTAATGGAAATTTAGGTCTCTGCTCGCCTTGGAAGATTATTCTTTCCTCCTCGGTGAAAGAGAGCAGAGGTGTGTGGGAGAAAGAATTCTAAAAGGAGAGAATTTCATAAAGTCACTCTCTCCAACCTTTTCTATCTATCTTTAGAAGTAGGGCGAGAGAAAGTCAATATGATATTTGCGTTGGTTTTTCCAACGGAAAGGTTGCACTTTTTTCTTTCTCATTCGGAAGGCTCAGTCCCACACTCTGACTTCAATGATGGGAACAACCTCCGCACTCCGGCGCTCCAATGAACAAGAGTTACTCTATTTAGAATAGTGGTCGATATCTCGGGAGGGAGTTACATTCGTAACAACATGTTATGTTCACGCGGTGATATTCTATCTTTCTAAGAGTACTACCCTGTACGGAGTCTATGTCTGGGGAGCATACTTGACAGGAGATAGACACAGGCGGTAGAGAGGTCCCCCACTTCGATTCCCGCCCTGTTAGCATCTCCGATCCGAGATCAAGGGATTACTTCGTTAGGTCTTTTCGGTCCGAAGCCGGCCGGTAATGGACCTACTTACCTTGCTTGTAGACTCACTGCGGAGCTAACCCTTTTCTTGGTGGTTGCTACCAAGACGATTTCTTTATGCCCATCAAAGGACCTCGAGATGCTAATCCACGAAAAACGATACGAGAAATTCTAAAGAACTTATATACGGAACGAGGGCGACCCGTGGAAATACATCGGTTTCTTACTCGTGCAAAGGAACTATTTCTTGGCAACTTGGACAACTTATAACGATGTTTGTCCCGCATATCACTAGGAAGATCGGGATCTTTACAAAAGGCTTTATAAAGCTTTCGTCTCAATTCATATTTAGCCGCGAGCAATCTACGTTTGTGATCTCGTATATTTCGCTTCTCCGACATCTTACTGAGTTTCCCCCTCATCTTTTTGCAAAAAGCCGCTCCACGGTAGTAAAGTCTCATCTTGTGTGTTGGACGAAGTGACAATAGTCACATTGAACCCTCGAATATGTTCGAAGATCTCGAAATGATCTTCCAGTTCTGGGGAGAATTCGCAAAACTCCGTTTCCATCGAGAATTGAATAGAGTTTTCCCGTATTTCGACCGGAGAATCTAATAGAGACATTACTGTGGAGATTCTGACCAAAAAATTAGACATTCCATGCCCTCGGAGAGTGCTTTGTCGTGCTAGGTCACTGACATATCCTTTTTTGTCTTTATTTGACCCCAAGAATGGATTGGATCGAAACGACTTTCCTGTCGAAGACCTTTGTGTCTGTATTAATTTCTGACCGCACGGAATCTCCATAGCCAATTTTCCATTTTTGATAGAAGGTGCTGCCTTTGGTACTACTCTTATTTTACACAATCCAGGAACTTCCATAACGTTGGCGTGATTCAGTTTGAGCAACGGATCCTGACGTGATACATCTTCGTAATGAAAATAGAGTGGAAACATGAGTTGGCTTTTCAAGTATATATAGAATAAGCACTGTGAACTATCGCCTTCAAAAAGATAGCTGAACCTCTTTCAAAGATTCCAATACCGACACAGACTCAGTTGTGCTAGGGAATCCTATATCAGACGATTTAATCTCATCTATAGAATTGGGTAAGTTTAAACTGGAATATAAAGTCACTCAGGGAATCTTCTTAGCCCCAAAGAGTTATATGTTAAAAAAAGAAGAAGGTGACCCGATTATTAAACACAAAGGTGCAGCTAAAGATATCGTAACATCAGATTGGTTTTCAAGTGTATATGCAGATTTATCTAAAACAGAGCAGATACCAACTTCATCCAACTTCAGAATAGATTGGAAACAATTAAAGATAGTGAAAAAGGATATGATCCTCAAATTAGGACTACCACGAAGTATTAAAAGAGTCAATGTCTATAATTCAAAGAATGAATGGATAGACACACGACCTATAGAGGTAATAGACATAGGAAATCCCGATGCAACCACTATTATCCAATACGAACTATCGAGGATTAATGATAAATCAGTCAGTCAGTCCAAGAATAAGACAGAAGATGGAAATACAAAGACTATACCTGAAGATAAACCAACTCTATTCATTAACAAGCCTAAGAAGTCGAATAAAGCAAAATCTACTAATCAAAATCCTAAACCTGATTCATAACAAGTGAGCCGGGCCCTACCTTCTCCCGACTCTCCGGTTTAGCCTTCGACCGGTCCACTATTCCATTCAACTAACAAGACACAAGAAAATAAAAATCTCTTTATTTAAAGATGTGTTTGACATAGTGAAAGACTAGCATGATTGGTCCCTGCAGTGGTAGAACCTGGTGAACCGGGCGTACTACTTTCCAACCTTCTGTGGACCTTGCTTCTCTTATGAAATTACCGCTTTCACCCCTTTCTCTTATGCCCCTTCTGCCTTCGCGCATAAGTCCCCTTCTTTACTAGCATCCTTTATTCTTCCTTGTCTGTCCTCTTCCCCTTCGAAAAGAAAGCCTCTACGTGTCGGACTTAAAGTCTTCTGCTGCTTATCTTTCTGCCTGGTCTACGATCAACACTTTTTGCTTCTGGTCTGATCTTCATCAGCAGCGGCTTTGGCAGTCGTTCCTGAGTTGCCCATTGGGAAATCCCCCTGAATAAAAGCCTAAATGATGATTGAGCTTTAGAGTGAACCCTTTAATCTGAATTCCCTAAAAGATGGTTTCCAAGATGGAGACTCTTTCAGATCCTCTCCAAGGTTTGAGATCGCTAAATAGCGTCGTGGGCTAGTCCATGAGAAGTAGGCGATGATCCCTCAAATGGTTCTTATTTCCCCTCTACTTTGGTCAGAAGTTTGCTTCACTCATTGTTATTAGTCTTTATTGTGAATGCTAACTTTCCCATCCAATTGGGTTTTAGTGTTCGGAAAGTGTTCACTTGACCGCCTTGTCCGCTTACTGTATCGCTTTTACGCTACTGTAATGGGCATGCTCTCAATCATTTGCATTGATATTGGCACCTTTAGTCTGGCATGATAGTTCTGTGTACCAACCTTGCTACGTAAGAGAGACCGACATGCAAGCGATTACAGCTAGCCTCCTTATCTGCCTTACCAGTAGAGCTAGGGAGGAAGCCACTGATAGCTCTGACCCCTTTCGGATTGGCTCCCCGATCGGATAGGAACTATGCTTTGGTCTGTAGGCACCTCGGCCGTCGTTACGCGGGAAGCTTCATGCTCTTCCTCCGAAAGTACGGAGACGGTAAACTGGGCTCCTCCTGTCTTTTCTGGCTTGTATGGAATAGCTTGGTCTTTCGCACTTGCCGGAATGAGGCTATCAGTGATTGAGTTCCACGAGGGTTATGAACGTCTAAGAATGACATCAGTAGTTGCAATCCAGCTTTCGTGGAAGTAGGAACTAGCGTCGCGTCCATTGATCAAGGATATGGGCCCAAGCCCGGTAGGGTTGAGCATTCCTAATGGTTTCCCCCAGCATCCGCTATCACTTTTAATAAAGCAATTGCCCCTCCTCATTCTATCAGTGGGGATTCTTAAGAGATGTAGTTTCGCAGGTGCGCACCTTTATGCTATCGAAGATTAGAAAGAGTCACTTTTCGGCTCTACACATAAGTTAACCCAACTAGGTTTAGGAACCGGGTCTACGCCCGAGACACTGACGGAGCTGATGAAGCGAGCAGGAAAATACATACGCATGAAAGAAGTTTTTGCAGTTAAGAAGCAGGATGACCCGGGGAAGAAAGGTGCTGGGGGGCAGACCTCGGGCCGAAAAGCCGAAGCAAGAGTCACCAGGACTGCTCCGGTATAACAATTATACCCCTTTGGTTAAGTCGCGTGCGGAGATTCTTGCGGAAATCCAAACGCATATGAACATTCCCGGGCCACCCAGAATGAAGCTCGACTCCAACAATCGGCGTAACAGAGATAAGTATTGTCGTTACCATCGAGATTATGGTCATGATACTAATGACTGCTATAACTTGAAAAACTTGATTGAAGCAATGATCCGTAGGGGTCAGTTGGCTAATTATGTCCGCAGGGAGAACCAAGAGCGCCGGGGTCGGAATCGAGAAGATGAAGGGGTGGCCCTGCACTGAAGCTTTCTAGACAGATTCATGATGGCGTCAAGTATACGAGATAGCCATAATCAACATAGGCCTCTTCTATTGATAGTCTTAGTTAGTGTACCAATCCCAGGTAGGGAGATTCTTATGTATCCAAGGAGACGCCAAACTGATGCAGATAAGATAGGAGAGTGCTTTCTTCTTCCCGGGAAAGGTCCAGAAAACGAATTCCATATACGGGTTAGAGCAATTAATTGGTTAACTCATGATTTGGAGAATGCGGGTTCGAGTCCTGATCAGGAACTGTGGACAGGGAATCCTTCTTTCGACAAAGCTTTCACTCGAAATATCTTAAGTAAAGAGAAGAGAAGTTCGAATCAAACCAATTTCCTTTTCTCCAGAATCGGATGGACCTACTCAGGCTCGGCTTGATTGAATGAAGCGGCGAGTGATCTCGAAAGTAGCTAGCGCTGACGAGAACCCATCACTTGTTGACGAAGCATCAGGCCGGATCAGAGTTGAAAAGCATGCAAAGCGCTCGGCAAGTTACGGAGACGAGTCCAAACCAAGTAGGAGAGGCGTACAACCCTGAACTCACTATTGAACTAACTGCCTACCCACCAATACCCTTCCGAAAGTCCGGAGATCGAAGTGACCCTTGATTGAAGAAAGAAGAGGGGTCGGTCTATTAAATTAAATAGGCGCTAACCGGGATCGCACTTTAGAGTTTACGTCGGGTCGGAATGATGATTCAGGGGGTCAGACACTCGAATTTGGCATGTCAAAAGCTCCTTTCGTTTTATCATAGCACGACGAATAGATAGGGTCGCTGGTCCAACCTGACCCAGATAAGAGAACGGGGTACCCGGCAAAGTGTTCCCTATCTGCGCATTATGAGAGAGATTCGAAACAATAATCTTTTGTTATAACGCGAACGCTGATCCTCCTTTTTTTTGTTGGCGTATTGGCCATAGGGGGGAGTAGATGGGTTTTGGTCTCAGTTGGGGAAGGTATTGCACGTGTTTATGGATTGAACGAGATTCAAGCTGGGAGAGAGAAGGGATCAGACCACTCCTGGTGTTCGAACTAGTCATTAATGGTTGGCTTAATTCGTATCCTTTCGGTATGTGTTGTGAACACTTTCATTTTTAGCCTCTCATCTTCTCTAGAGAAGCAAAACTCTAACGGATAGAACAGATGGTCCAACTACATAACTTTTTCTTTTTAATTACTTCCATGGTCGTGCCTCGTGGCACGGCAGCACCCGTACTATTGAAATGGTTCGTCAGTAGAGATGTTCCCACAGGTGCCCCTTTTTCCAATGGTACTATAATTCCTATTCCTATCCCTTCATTCCCTCTTTTGGTCTATCTACATTCAAGGAAATTCATACGCTCCACAGACAGAGCAAAAAGTAGAGTCTTGGTCAGAGCAAGCCGTCCTATTCTATTACCAGACAGAATTGGGAGAAGCTCATCCGAAACTAGAGCTAGAAACGCCCTATTTCGTTTCGTTCCCGTTCTTCATTTCCTTCTTATCGAATCCAAGGGGGACTTATCATATTTAGAATCTTTCTGCGGTGTGCTCCCTTTACTATTCTTTCGTACTTTCTTCTTTTTACCACGCGATAGGTCAGCGAAGCGTGAGCGGGCGCGGAGAAGGAAAGAAGAAACACTTCGGCCTAACGGGAATGAGCAACGACGAAATGAGAAGATGAGGTGCCCCGGGCACCCCCATTTAGAAAGAATGGTCGAAGCTTTTCGGCCTGTAGCTTTCCCCGTCCCCCCTTCGTCGGGCGGTGCTTGTGTGGGGGATGCGCCACCAGAAATCGGGCTTGAAGCTCTCACCTTACCAACAAGCCGACAGCTGATGGCTGTTGGTCACGACGACTACCAAAAAGCTCCAATGAAGATGAATATTTCACATGGAGGAGTGTGCATCTTTATGTTGGGTGTTTTTCTGTCGTGCGACCCGGCGGCTTATGTGCGACCTGTGGCCCACGCCTCCTATTTGTTCAGG